CGAGTTTGTTTTTCCCCTTCCTGGCGGTATCAAGATGCCGCTGTGTCGGGATATCTTATCTGTCTTGTCCGGAAAATGGATATCCCCCGAAAATATTTTGAGTTCAATCCTTTTTTTTTTTCTCTCCACTCGGATCAACCCGCCGACTTGGCTTCTTATATTTAAAGTGATTCGTGTATCGACTCCAATGATACTATAGTTCTGTACCATTATGGCAGAGGATTCGGGTAAAATATGCACTTCCTCAGGAATGAAAAAAAAGCGATCTACTTTCATTTCGTATTTTGTCTTAAATTTTTGGACTCCTCGATACTCAATCATATCCTCTTTTTGGATGATTGAATCCGCCTTTAGAGTCCCATATTTAAGAATTCCGGAACTCTTTCTTCTATATCTAGGATTATCAAAAAAAGCAAAAATACTATTTCTACGGAAAATACCATTTATGGGTATTTCAATCGAGATACCTGAATGCGGTATGAATTCTTTCTCTTGCTCTTGAATTGATTGGAATGGAATGAGAAATCGATTTCTTCGCCTTTTTGCTAATAAATCCGAGTTCTCATGAAAAATAGGAGAATATATGAAATTATAATGACTAGTACCTAAGTTTCCATTCAATTCGGAATAATGGGGGATCTCTGATTTTTTTTTATCAGCAAAATCCGAACTCAAAAAGTTTTGGCTCACTTGATCATTATTCACGGAGAGGCTAGAAATAGATTTTCTTTCGACGGAAAGAAAGGGTATGTTCATTTGATCTTGATCTTTGTGGATGGAAAAAAAAATTAGACTAGATCCACAGGAACCTCCTGATAATATCCATAAATGACTTGTTTTTGGTAAGAGATGGACATTACTATATGTAAATTCGGGTGCATGAGACACATCAGTACTCCAGTGCATTTCGCCCTCTGCGTCAGAATAAATATATTTTCTAACCCTCTCTTTAAAATGAAAAGTGTATGTTCCCTCGCGAATCTCAGCAATCACTTGTTCTGATTCCACATATTGATCATTTTGAACTAAAAGAAAACTTTTTGGTGGAATAGTCACGCTATGTATAATATCTTCGCTCTCAATAATTACAGACAAGTCTATATAACATAGAAAGGCAGGATGCCCGTGACGTGTACGTGTAGGATGAACCAAATCCTCATTGAATTTTATTTTTCCACTATAAGGGGCTCGTACATGTTCGGCAGTACCTCCTGTAAATACTCCGCCGGTATGAAAAGTTCTTAATGTTAGTTGAGTCCCCGGTTCGCCAATAGATTGACCCGCGATAATACCTACAGCTTCCCCCAATTCAACTAGGTCACCATGAGTGGGACTCCGACCATAACATAATCGACAGATCCAAGATGTACTCCGACAAGTAAAGGGAGTTCGAATAGATATTGATTGTGTTCCAAAGGTTATTAATCGATTGACAAGTCCAATCCCAAGATCTTGATTTCGAAAGGCGACACAACGGGAACCTATATATATATCGTCTGCTAAGACACGACCAATTAATGTTTGGATAAAAATTCTTTCTGACATCATCCGATTTTTATTTGGAGGACTCACAGAAATCCCTCGGATAGTGCCACAATCTGTTCTACGTACAACAATATGTTGAACTACTTCAACAAGTCGCCGCGTAAGATATCCAGCATCTGAGGTGCGTACAGCAGTATCTACAACTCCTTTACGGGCTCCATAGCAAGAAATAATATATTCTGTTAAAGACAGTCCTTCGCGTAAATTGCTTTGAATAGGTAAATCAATCATTTGTCCTTGGGGATCCGACATTAATCCTCTCATACCTACTAATTGATGTACTTGAGATGCATTTCCCCTAGCTCCTGAAAAAGACATCATATGGACTGGATTGAAGGGGTCCGTCATCCTAAAATTAGGATTCATTTCTTGTCGCAAATATTCACTTGTAGCATACCATATCTCAATAGATTGGCGTAACTTTTCTACCGCATGTACATTCCCATAATGATGGTGTTTTTCCAAAATCAAACTTTGTTGTTCAGCATCTTGGACAAGCCAGCCCTTAGAAGGTATCGTTAAAAGATCATCAATTCCTAATGAAATAGATGTAGCAGTGGCTTGCTGGAAACCCAGAGTCTTTACTTGATCTAGGATGTGTGATGTATATGCCATCCCGAAATGATCTATTAATCGGCTAATAAGTCGTTTAATAGCAGTTCCATCTATCACTTTATTGTGAAATACCAGATTGGCCCGTTCCGCCATAAGTACCTCCATATTCTGCTGAATGGGATTCGACAATGAGTTTGAGTCAATGATTGCAAAACTTCCTTTTCTCGATCTTGATTTGCGTAGAATTTTAGGTCAGGAACTATGGGCCGAGTTTAATTTGAGAGGTCCGAATTCACACGGGTGTCCATAGAATTACTTTTTTTAATACCATATTATTAGGTATCATATGAACAGGCTTGAGAAAAACCTTGTATAGCTTCCTCGATTTCTCGATAAAAAG